CTAGGAATTAGTCACTTCAACAGTCTTCGATGGTTATACGGGTATCCAAAGTACGAACGAGATGGATGTTTGTTGTCCCAACCATTCTTGTGAGTCCCGATTCTGATGAGGAAAGGGGGTAATTTATAACAAAGTTTTCGTGGTGTTGATTCCTAGGTGTAGTGCTTCTTCCCCTCTGCTGCCTATTGGTACTAGTGGAGTAGTATTGACCTGTAATACAAACCCATAGGTGTAACCTTTCGCTCAATACTAGAATCAACAATTGCTGATGAAGCATCTGAGGCTGCATTAATCGGGGATACACGACAGAAGGAATTGTTCTATTTCCAAACTTCACCTTCAACAAGCGTAGATTTATTTCAATAATCTTTTTTCTTTCTATCCCAACACATGCGTCTTTTTACTAATTACTAAGACTCATAGCGAGACATAAAAAAAATCAAATCGCACCATCTCTGTAATAGGTAAATGCCTCTTTTTCTCCTGAAGTTGTCGGAATTATTCGTAATAAGATATTGGCTACAATTGAAAAGGTCTTATCAATAAAATTTCCATTTATCCGCGATCTAGGCATAGATAACAATCCACTCTATAATTCTTTTCATTACCTCTCGTGGCAAAATGATCCCACAAAGAAAGGAATTGTACAGTACGAAATAACATAAAAACAGACTAACAAAAAAGATAGAAACCTTCTACTCAAATTGTTTCTTCGTGTTTTATCGAAGTTTAAGAATCAAGGAATTAATCCTACAGATTAGGATAACTCGAGAAACGCTTTGATTGAATTATGTATGATATGATCCAAATAGGAAAAAGAGTTGAATAACCATTCTATAGATGATAGAGGAAAATAAAATAGAAGAACCGTCCGTCCTTTTTGTGTGCCTAAGAGGTATACAATCAAATATCAAACTCCCTGTGCTTGCGGATTCATGAATTTTAAATAGAATCTATGGGTTCTTGTTGAGCAATAAAAATAAAAAAGGGGGAAAATCATTTTAGAATTCTTAATGGAAATGAAATCACAGGCTAAATATAATTATGATCTAAAGATATCCATTAAGCATAGTCTAAAAAATATCGACCCATCATTCGTTCCAATTCATTGATTGAATTTAGTATAAATATCCGAAAAAGATGGGAGCGTCGTATTCACAACCATGAATGGATATATCATTCTTTTTAACTGTTTTTCAAAAAAAAAAGGGATTTTTAGTCCGTCAGCCGCAAAGGAAAAAGCGTTCTTTGATGAAAAGTTTTCTATTTTTTATAGTTAGAATTGATCGGTCATACCTATCCAATAATCTAATATGAATAACTCGCTATTCACTCGGGTTCTGAGTCATAATCATTATGTAGGAGAGATGGCCGAGTGGTTCAAGGCGTAGCATTGGAACTGCTATGTAGGCTTTTGTTTACCGAGGGTTCGAATCCCTCTCTTTCCGTACCTTCATCTAAATAACCAATGTTACTGGCCACAATATATCAAATAATAAAGGAATAAAAATATTGCTGCCTATTTTATTTATTACTTCGACGAAAAATGAGAAAAATAGCCGGAACCCCCCCCCTTTTTTTTTAGTTCAGTTTAAGTTTGACGGGAATAATATTCCACGACTAGCAATTCATTTATTTTCAAACCGACCCATTTATTATCTATTATTTGATTGACTAATCCTTTATATTGTAACGGCTGAAGAGTCAAATATTTTGGCAATTCCTCATGAGGGGATGAATCAAGATAATTTTGAATCAGAGTTCTAGATTTTTGTTCATCCCTCGCTGTAATAATATCTCGTGGTTTACAGCGATAACTTGGTATATCTACTATACGACCATTAACTAAAATATGTCTATGGTTAACTAATTGGCGGGCTCCGGGAATAGTCGATGCCATACCCAATCGAAAAAGGATGTTATCCAAACGCATTTCAAGTAATTGGAGTAAAACCTGACCTGTTGAACCTTTGGCTTTTCCGGCGATACGTACATATTTAAGTAATTGTCGTTCTGTAAGACCATAATGAAAACGCAACTTTTGCTTTTCTTCTAGACGAATACGATATTGAGATCTTTTGCCGGAACGCGATTGGTTTCGAAGATCACTTCCGGCTCTGGGCCTTTTACTAGTTAGTCCCGGCAAAGCCCCCAGACGGCGTATTTTTTTGAAACGAGGACCTCGATAACGAGACATAAAGACTCCTTATATTTTATTGAAATTTCATTTTACAGAATAAACCAAAATTAAAACTGAACTATAAATGAAGCAAAATCTACGGAAGTATTGTATTACAAAGAATAATGAGATAAATTGTATCAATATCCGAACTCTATATTATCTTGTTATTGTATATATCAAAATAAAAGAAAAGTATCCTTTTCTTGATTTGTTGTGTAAAGATCTAACTCCTCCAATTTTGAATAAAAAATTGGATCTTCCTACAACATAATGGATTGGTGACCCTTGGAGAAGCCTTTTTTATTCTTATTATTTTCA